GAATAAGCATGAGTAATCAAATGAAATAAAGCACTGCGATACGACCCCATACCTAGAGCTAACATCATATAACCCAATTGAGACATTGTGGAATAGGCTAAACCCCTCTTAATGTCTTTTTGAGCAAGAGCTAAAGTGGCTCCTAAAAAAACTGTTATTATCCCTATCAAAGAGATAAAATTCATTATGTGGGGTATGACTATGAAAAGAGGCATAAGTCGAGCTACAATAAAAATTCCCGCTGCTACCATCGTAGCAGCATGTATAAGAGCGGAAATAGGAGTCGGCCCTTCCATTGCATCAGGTAACCATACATGAAGGGGAAATTGTGCAGATTTAGCAATGGCACCAGCAAATAATAGAACAGCGCACAAAGTAACAAATAAAAAATTTACTTCATTATTATAAATCAAGTTATTGAATATTTGGAATAAATCACGAAATTCGAAACTCCCCGTTACCCAATAAAACCCTAAAATGCCTAATAATAAACCAAAATCGCCCACACGATTAGTTACAAACGCTTTTTGACAAGCCTTTGCTGCAACAGGTCGTGTGAACCAAAACCCTATTAATAGATACGAACATATCCCAACTAATTCCCAAAAAATATAAATTTGTATCAAATTTGAACTAGTAACTAATCCCAACATGGAAGTACTGAAAAAACTCATATAAGCAAAAAATCTCAAATATCCGTGATCATGAGACATATAATTATCACTATAAATAAGAACCATAATTCCAACAGTAGTGATTAATATTGACATAATAGAAGTAAGTGGATCAATCAAGTATCCGAATTCTAAAGAAAAATCATTATTGATAATCCAAGACCATACATATTGATAGAAAGAACTGCTATTTATTTGATGAATAGAAAGATTCATGGAAAAAATCATGACTATACTTAACAATAAAACGCTTTGAAAAGCCCACATACGACGAAGACTTTTTGTTGCCGTCGGAAAAAGAAGAAGTCCCAACCCTATTAACATAGGAACTGGAAGTGGAAGAAAAGGTATTATCCACGCATATTGATATATCTGTTCCATAAAAAAAGTTTTTTTTTCTTAATTAATTGTTTCCGATTCACCGGATTTTACCTCTTTCGAAAAAGTCAATAAAAAATCAATATATGCACTAACTTATTTAATAATTTTAGATTAGTATTTATTCTGAGTCTTTTCAAAATCGTTCAAATATTCAAAACAAGAAGTTATAATTCGTCAAATGATATGACCAAGCGACATATAAAAACAAATACTTATTATAGAAAATGAAAATATAAATTATTAAGATAAATTATCATAATAATAATAATAATTTATATTTGTAGATCAAGAATAAAAATTTGGGCTAAAAAGAGTATTTGATGCTGATATGAATTATAGGATTAACTAAGGTCATCGGTCTAATGAAATCTAATGAAATAAAAATTCTTGATTTTAGTTAGTTTATTTTAACTCATTAACTAATTCATTATGGGATTCATTATGGGATTCATTGTTTTCCATTTCAATTTATTAGTAAATTTTAGAAGATTATAGATCTAAAATGAACTTTTTTATCGAGAAAGAATAAAAAATGACTGAGATATTTTTTATCAAAACTAAAAACTCAATTTATTAGGCAAAAGTTTACAAGCCTTTGAAGTATTTTATTTACATGTACATGTAAATAAAGTATATATAGAATAACAAAAATAAAAGTCTTTTAGGTTTTTTATTGATTTTATTAAGTTTGATTTAATTTATTTGATTTATATGCCATAGCAGATTCTAAAGATATAACTTTGAGAGATAAACAATGAGAACTAAAATGAAAAAATTTAGGTTTTACGAATAGTGTCTGGAATCAAAATTTTGTTATTTCGAGTAATTTTTGATCCAATTTTCACGGATCTTTGACATATCTATATTTATTTTTTTATAGAATCTTATTTAGAGAAAAAAATAGATAATAAATAATAATTTGTTTTGAACAATATATGTCTTTCACATCCAACTATAACAATGAGTAACTTCTTCATTTTAAAATGGCAGTTCCAAAAAAACGTACTTCGATATCAAAAAAGCGTATCCGTAAAAATATTTGGAAAAGGAAAGGATATTTGGCAGCATTAAAAGCTTTGTCATTAGGGAAATCTCTTTCTACCGGGAATTCAAAAAGTTTTTTTGTACGACAAACAAATAAGTCCTAAAATATTGGAATAATTTGTGAATTTCAAAGTTAATATAAAATTAACAATTGTTAGTCCCTATTCTAATCAATATGAAATAAACTCTTAATTATAAGATTATAAGATATCTAAAAGAAGAATTATTCCGTTTTCTGAATTCTAAAAAAAATCCTTTTTTCTTTTTTTTTTTTCTTTTTTTAGTATATTTTAACTCAGATTTTGGTGGTGTGGTGGGGAGTCTTTTTTTCCCCATCGACCTTTAAAAAATAAAAAATTTTTTATCTTTCTCGGTAAGTGCAGATATAAGATTTTTAGTTC